AATCCTTACATCGCCTACTACTGGTGGGATAACCGCGAGTTTTGGTATGTTGGGAGATATCATTATTGTCGAACCAAATTCCTACATCGCATTTGCGGGTAAAAGAGTAATTGAACAAACATTGAATAAAACAGTACCCGAAGATTCACAAGTGGCTGAATATTTATTCCATATATTTATTCCATAAGGGCTTATTCGACCTAATCGTACCCCGTAATCTTTTTAAAAGCGTTCTGATTGAGTTATTTAAGTTACACGCTTTCTTTCCTTTGAATTCCAATTCAATCAAGTAGAGTACACTAAGTTCAATTATTTTATTTGTAGCAACCAAGCGGATAGCTCTTTTTTACCTAGATTACTAATTAAGATTAACAAGTCTCTATCATCATCAACAAGATAAAAGCGCTATTTTTTCCTTTTAGGAATTTAGGCAAATAAAACGAATTTCGTCTTACGTATATAATTATAATCAATTATAAAAAAGATAGATATACAGTTTTGTATCTTTCTCCATCTCCCGAAAACTCCATTTCACTAAAAATAATAATTCCGGTTGTGTCGCATTCTAACAAATCTTTCGATAATTTGTAAGAAACCCTTTCTTTATTACTTTATATTATCAAATTAGAAGACAAGAATAAAACACAAAGAAATGAATAAAAATAATCAAGTTGATTATCATATATATCTTTCATGTAGATAGATGAATAAGTCCATTTATTGAATTCTACGTTCCTTGGACTTATTTCAACTTAGTGTATCACTTAGATTAGATATGTAGATACTTATCTATTATATCGAATAAGAATTTTCAAATTGAATTAGTTAATAATAACTACGAATTTCTAATAATTACAATTCTTAATTATAATCAATATAAAATATGATATTTAATAAAAAAACAGGTGCAAATACAAATAGTAAATCGAGGTACCCATTTTATGACAACTTTTAATTTTCCCTCTATTTTTGTGCCTTTAGTAGGCCTAGTATTTCCGGCAATTGCAATGGCTTCCTTATTTCTTCATGTTCAAAAAAACAAGATTGTTTAGATCTGAGGGGCCCAACCTTATCCGTTTTTTTGGAAACTTATACTTGTAGCATAACACAGATATTTATTGCGGGAAATGAAATATGGTATAACATGTTGTGATTTCCGCCAAACATAAAAGAAAAAGCTCTTATGCCGGCAGAAAACGATCTATGGGTAAATGAATTCTAGCTAGTTTTAAATAGATCGGGATCGCCCGATGCCGAAAATGTAAAGTTGGTGGATCTATATGTATATCAATAATGTATATTGGGATCCTACGAAGGGTGTGGTATTATTTTAGATCTAACCAATTTGATGAATTACTCCTAAAGGTTCTCCTCAAACTAGTGCTAGTTCATACCAAACTGGTGCTAGTTGATGAAAGTTTCTTCGGAAACAAAATAAAATAAAGTCAAAATCATTTTGGGTATTCTCTCAATTCCAATAAAATGCAATCGGATCAAGTATGAGTTGGCGATCAGAACATATATGGATAGAACTTATAACGGGGTCTCGAAAACTAAGTAATTTTTGCTGGGCCCTTATCGTTTTTTTAGGTTCATTAGGATTCTTATTGGTTGGAACTTCTAGTTATCTTGGTAAAAATTTGATATCTTTTGTTCCGCCTCAGCAAATCATTTTTTTTCCGCAAGGGATCGTGATGTCTTTCTACGGGATCGCGGGTATCTTTATTAGTTCCTATTTGTGGTGCACCATTTCCTGGAATGTAGGTAGTGGTTATGATCAATTCGATAGAAGGGAAGGAAGGGTGTGTATTTTTCGTTGGGGATTTCCTGGAAAAAACCGTCGTATATTCCTTCGATTCCTTATAAAAGATATTCAATCCGTTAGAATAGAAGTTAAAGAGGGTATTTATGCCCGCCGTGTCCTTTATATGGACATCCGAGGCCGGGGGGCTATTCCGTTGACCCGTACTGATGAGAATTTGACTCCACGAGAAATTGAAAAAAAAGCCGCGGAATTGGCCTATTTCTTGCGCGTACCAATTGAAGTCTTTTGAGAAAAAGGGCTGGGGTCTGAAAAATGAATGCTTTCTCGGTAGGAGGGAAAAAATGCAAGAATCCTCTTTTTTCTATAACATAACTGAAGTTTCGCTAGAACGTTCAGTCCAGCCAAAGTCGACGTATATAGAACAACCATAAAACAAAACCACTTTTTTTTTAAGTTCAATATTTGTTGGAAGCGATACTTTAGGTAAATCATATCTTGTCAATTTTGGTTTTGTCAACCAACCCTTTAGTTTATCCTTTCATTGGAATTTTTTCTAAATATTGGAGATTTTGAGACGAAAGAACTCCCTTTCTATCAAAATATCAATAATATTCATTCCTTAAAGTTAAAGAAAGTACTTTTTAGGTCATTGAAACACTTGTTTGGAATTTACTGAATTGAGGTTTTTGGAAATACAATTTTGGATTTTTTCTTCATTTTAATTCGAAGCCGAGTCTATTTTTGTATTCTTTCTCGATTCAAACAAATAAAAATAAAATCGATTCATATATTTGATACCTTGTCTAGAACTCATGTTTGAAATAAATATTCGATCACATAGAATCATGAAGTGAAGTGGGTTAATTAAAAATTAACAGGTGATAAATGGCAACAAAGAAAGCCTTCACTCCTCTTTTATATTTTACATATATAGTATTTTTACCTTGGTGGATTTCTCTCTTATTTACTAAAAGTATGGAATCTTGGGTTACTAATTGGTCGAATGTTGGTCAATCCGAAATTTTCTTGAATGATATTCAAGAAAAAAGTATTCTAGAAAAGTTCATAGAATTGGAGGAAATCCTCTTTTTGGAAGAAATGATCAAAGAATATTCGGAGACAGATCTACAAAAGCTTCCTATAGGAATCCACAAAGAAACGATTCAATTAATCAAGATACATAATGAAGGCCGTATCCATACGATTTTGCACTTCTCAACAAATATAATCTGTTTTATTATTCTAAGCGGCTATTCTATTTTAGGGAATGAAGAACTCGTTATTCTTAACTCTTGGGCTCAGGAATTCCTATCTAATTTAAGTGATACAGTCAAAGCTTTTTTGATTCTTTTATTAACCGATTTATGTATCGGATTTCATTCGCCCCACGGTTGGGAACTAATGATTGATTCGGTCTACAAAGATTTTGGGTTTATTCATAATGATCAAATTATATCTGGTCTTGTTTCCACTTTTCCTGTTATTCTCGATACTATTTTAAAATATTGGATTTTCCGTTATTTAAATCGCGTATCTCCCTCACTTGTAGTTATTTATCATTCAATGAATGATTGATAAACGATCTAGCGATATTAATCTAATCCAATTAGAATCTTTCTTATTTTGTAGTTCTACATAAACATTAAAAACTTCCTATTTGGAGGATTTTCATCGTTTTTCATCCTATCGTATTCCCATAAAATGATTCCAGTAAAGTAAATAGCAGAATCGTGGATAGGGAACTATACTAGCGACCTACCCAATTTATTGTAGAAATTTTCGGATCAATGATTAGACCATGCAAACTAGAAATATTCTTTTTTGGATAAAGGAACAGATTACTCGATCTATTTCCGTATCGCTCGTGGTATATCTCATGACCCGGACATCCATTTCAAGTGCATATCCCATTTTTGCGCAGCAGGGTTATGAAAATCCACGAGAAGCGACTGGGCGTATTGTATGTGCTAATTGCCATTTGGCTAGTAAGCCCGTGGATATTGAGGTTCCACAAGCAGTACTTCCCGATACTGTATTTGAAGCAGTTGTTAGAATTCCTTATGATAAGCAAGTGAAACAAGTTCTTGCTAATGGTAAGAAAGGGGGTTTGAATGTGGGGGCTGTTCTTATTTTACCGGAAGGTTTTGAATTAGCCCCTTCCGATCGTATTTCTCCTGAGATGAAAGAAAAGATAGGCAATTTATCTTTTCAGAGCTACCGCCCGAATAACAAAAATATTCTTGTGATAGGGCCTGTCCCCGGTCAGAAATATAGTGAAATCGCCTTTCCTATTCTTTCCCCCGACCCCACTACTAAGAAAGATGTTCACTTTTTAAAATATCCTATATACGTAGGGGGGAATAGGGGAAGGGGTCAGATTTATCCCGACGGAAGCAAGAGTAACAATACGGTTTATAATGCTACAGGGGCGGGCGTAGTAAGTAAAATCATACGCAAAGAAAAGGGGGGATATGAAATATCCATAACAGATCCCGCGGATGGACGTCAAGTGGTTGATATTATCCCCCCAGGACCAGAACTTCTTGTTTCAGAGGGTGAATCCATCAAATTTGATCAACCATTAACGAGTAATCCTAATATGGGTGGATTTGGTCAGGGAGATGCAGAAATAGTACTGCAAGATCCATTACGTGTCCAAGGTCTTTTGTTCTTCTTGGCATCTGTCATTTTGGCGCAAATATTTTTGGTTCTTAAAAAGAAACAGTTCGAGAAGGTTCAATTGGCTGAAATGAATTTCTAGACTCGCGGGTTTATCAACATCAGGTTCGTAAAAAGAACAAATTTTTTGTTGTCAATTATTTATGTATGATCAAAAAAAATAAATTTTGAAAAATCTTTTATTTACTTGCTCTTTTTCTACGAGCTCTGGAAATCCCCTGTACCGCACTCCTAGTCATATCATAATTAGGTAGATTTTTTTTGAAGAAGACTGTTTTAGTTGACTTTATGAGTTTACCACCCCCTTCCATGTTTTTTGTAGCCAAATTGAATTAGTACGACTATGTTACTATTGCCAGAGTTCAATGTCATACATAAAATGTATCAAAATTTTTATATTTGAAATAATATATATATAGATATTAGCATTAAGTAAGCGGGTACTCGAACGGACTATAAACGTGGGGAACAAATAATTATATATATGAGGCGCTTTTTGTCTTACTAGTCTTCGACACAAGAAATCTTCGACCCAAGAAAGGGAATTTTATACACC